CATTTTTCAATTATTCCACTATTTTCTTTTACCAAGTTCAATGTTAGCCAGATTAGTCAACATTTATATGTTTCGATGCAACAACAAGATGTTATTTGTAACAAGTAGTTTTGTTGGTTGGTTAATTGGTCACGTTTTATTCATGAAATGGGTTGGGTTGGTATTAGTCTGGATACGGCAAAATCACTCTATTAGATCTAATCTACTTATTCGATCTAATAAGTACCTTGTGTCAGAAGTGAGAAATTCTATGGCTCGAATCTTTAGTATTTTCTTATTTATTACCTGTGTCTACTATTTAGGCAGAATACCGTCATCCATGGTTCTCAAAGAAACCTCAGTAACGGAAGAAAGGGGGGAAAGCAGAGAAGAAACAGATGTAGAAATAGAAAAAACTTCCGAAACGAAGTGGACTAAAGAGGAACAAGAGGGATCCACCGAAGAAGATCCTTCTCCTTCCCTTTTTTCGGAAGAAAAGGAGGATCCGGACAAAATCGATGAAACGGAAGAGATCCGAGTGAACGGAAAAGAAAAAACAAAGGATGAATTCCACTTTCACTTTAAAGAGACATGCTATCAAAATAGCCCTGTTTATGAAACTTCTTATCTGTATGGGAATCAAGAAACTTCGAAGTTAGAAATACTAAAAAAAAAAGAAAAGATATTAGTAAATACAATTTAAGAAATATAAGAAAAAAGAAATATAAGAAAAGTTAAGAATAAGAAATATAAGAAAAGATAAGAGGAAATTCGTCCATTACCTACATATTTTAGTGCTTCTCCTATAAAGAAACTCAGAACACCAACTACATTCGTAATTCCATCAACTATTCGCCTATCAAAAACATGAGAAAATTCCGCTAATCCTCGTATACTGTTAGTTAAAGATGCTTTATAAAAAGAATCTATGTAACCACGATTATATGACCAATTATATATGATATTTATTATATTTTCTCCTAAAAAAAAAAGTTTAATAGGAGCCTTTTTTTTTAATGAATTCATTAAATTCAAATTTTTGAACGATGAATAAACAGGTTTATATAAAAGAAACGCTATAAATATTCCAAAAAGGGCTATACTGACAGAAAAAGTTGCATTTGTAACAAATTCATACCAATCCACAGAATTTTTATGTAAAAGATTTATAGATGAGTTTAACCATTTGGATAATATATCCAAATCTTTTCCTTCTTGAGTAAAAGGAATCCCAATAACTCCAACAAAAAAAGTAAATAAAACCAATAGAAGCAGCGGGAATAACATAGTATTATCTACTTCATGAGGATAGGATAAAGTCTTTGTACTATCAAAAGGGGAAATAGTCATAAAGGGTCTGGTTACATTATCATTAATTCGATATGTGTTTGTCGAAAGAAAAGAAGTACCAGCATTATTCTTGATTGGTAATAAAGTTAATAAACTCATTTGTTTTTTTTTTTTTTTACTTTCTTTACCCCATAAAGAAATGGAATGGGCCAAACTACTTGTTTTTCCACTATAATTTTGAAAGTTAATGTTTAAATATCCCTCAAAAGTTAGTAAATAGATTCGAAACATATAAAATGCTGTTAATCCTGCCGTGGAGCAAGCTAGTATTCCAACAATCTGTGAATACAACCAACTATCATTAAGAATTTCATCTTTAGACCAAAAACAAGCAAGAGGTGGAATACCACATAGAGAAAGTGTCCCTAAAAAAAAAGCAGTTTTTGTAATTGGCACATATTTTATTAAACCACCCATAAGAACCATATTTTGACTTTTATTTGGAGAATATCCAACAATAGGCTCCATTGAATGAATAATTGATCCAGATCCTAAAAACAACAATGCTTTGGAATAAGCATGAGTAATCAAATGAAACAAAGCTGTTCGATAAGACCCCATACCTAAAGCTAACATCATATACCCCAATTGAGACATTGTAGAATAGGCTAAACTTCTTTTAATATCGTTTTGAGCAAGAGCTAAAGTAGCTCCTAATAGTACTGTTATTATACTTAGCAAAGATATGAAATTCATTATGTAAGGTATAACTATAAAAAGGGGAAAAAGCCGAGCTACAAGAAAAATTCCCGCTGCCACCATAGTTGCAGCATGGATAAGAGCTGAAATAGGAGTAGGACCCTCCATAGCATCGGGTAACCATACATGAAGGGGAAATTGAGCAGATTTAGCAACTGCACCAGAAAATAATAGGAAGACACATACAGTTCCAAATAAAAAATGGACCCCATTAGTAGAAATTAAGTTATTGAATATTTCGAACAAGTCTCGAAATTCGAAACTACCTGTTATCCAATAAAGACCTAAAATTCCTAATAATAAACCAAAATCCCCGATACGGTTAGTTACAAACGCTTTTTGGCAAGCATTTGCGGCAAGGGGTCGTGTGAACCAAAAACCTATTAATAGATAAGAGCACATTCCAACTAATTCCCAAAAAAGATAAATTTGTATCAAATTAGAACTGGTAACTAATCCCAACATAGATGCATTGAAAAAACTCATATAAGCAAAAAATCTCAAGTATCCTTGATCATGAAACATATAATTATCACTATAAATAAGAACCATAACTCCGATAGTAGTGATTAATATTGACATAATAGAAGTAAGTGGATCGATCAAATAGCCAAACTCTAAAGAAAAATCATTATTGATGGTCCAAGACGATATATATTGAGAAATGGAACTCCTATTTATTAGTTGAATAGATAGGTCGGCTGAAAAAACCATAACTATACTTAATAAGAAAACACTATGAAAAGACCACATACGTCGAAGATTTTTTGTTGCCGTCGGAAAAAAGATAAGCCCTAGTCCTATTCCCATAGGAACTGGAAGTGGAAGGAGAGGTATGATCCATGCATATTGATATGTATGTTCCATAAAAAATTTTTTCTTTCAAAATTGTTTCTAATTCACCAGATCCTATCTAATTGTAAAAGAACAAAATTAAGATAGGTAATAACTAAAAAGGTTTTATTCTTAATTATTCTCAGTGTTTTTTCAATACTTTAAATATTCAAATCAAGAAGTGAAAATTGGTCAAATAACATGGAGAACTTCTTTGTGAAAATGGAATACTTCGTTTTTAACTAATGAAAATTGGAAAATTAGGTATATTCTTTCAACTGGGCCTATTAATAGGAAACTTTATATTTAAAATTTTTATTAGGTCAAAGTTGGGTTCGTAAATTAGTCGATGATTTTGATTCCAGGTATAAATGACTAAAATAAACTGAGATCGAAATGGAAGCTGTTTTTTTTTTTAGTAACTTAATTCTATCTTTTCACCTATAAAATTTTTTGTCCTTAGTAATATTTTCTGTAATTTTCATATACCTATGATTTTTTTATGAGGTTAGTAGCATATCATCTATGGATAGATAGATAATGAAGAAGAATTCGTTTTGAACAATAGATGTCTTTCACATCCAATGATATTATTGAAAAACCTTTTAAATTTTGAATGGCAGTTCCAAAAAAACGTACTTCTCTGGCCAAAAAGCGTATTCATAAAAGGTTGTGGAAAAGGAAGGGATATTGGGCAGCGTTAAAAGCCTTTTCATTAGGCAAATCCCTTTCTACTGGTAATTCAAAAAGTTTTTTTGTACCAACACCTAAATAATAAAAGATTCAAATAATCGCAAAGTGTAGAATATGACTACGAAATTTTTATTATCTAATGCAATACCTAGTAAAGCGTAATATGGAACTTTTTGACTCTTCTATTCTATATAGGATAAAAAATCCTGAAATCCTGAAAGCAATATTTTGTTGCGAAATAAAAATCCCCACCTCGGAAATGATAAAACATAAAACATACTCAAAATAAACTATTTGAAACCTTCTATCTGGTGGGGGTTTTTATTTCCCCCATCTCCCCTTTTCGCACAATCTTTTTTTTATGATTTCCTAAGATAGGAGGTAGCACTTTTTATTTACAAATACAACAATGGAGAGCATAAAAGACCTGAACAAACCTCACTATTAAGTTTATTAAGTTCACTAATTTGGACATTTACTAAAAAAAGTTCCGAACAGTTAATTAACGCATTAAATCTCGACACTTGAATAATAATAGCTTATTATTATTTTAAGTAAGCCGCTATGGTGAAATTGGTAGACACGCTGCTCTTAGGAAGCAGTGCTTGAGCATCTCGGTTCGAATCCGAGTGGCGGCACATTCTCTTCTAAAAGAGATACAATAAGTCCTATAATGAATTCAATTCCGATACCTTATTTTAAAAATGGATATGATATTTTTTACTGTCGAACATATATTAACTCATATTTCTTTTTCCCTTGTTTCAATTGTAATTACAATTTATTTGATAAGCTTAGTAGTCGATGAAATGATAGGACTCTCTAATTCTTCTGAAAGAGGTCTAATAGCTATTTTTTTCTGTATAACAGGATTATTAATTATTCGTTGGATTTATTCACACCATTTTCCATTAAGTGATTTATGTGAATCATTCATTTTCCTTTCGTGGAGTTTCTCGATTATTCATATGTTTCCATATTTAAAAAACAAAAACTTACGCGTAATAACTGCACCAAGTGCTATTTTTACTCAAGGGTTTGCCACTTCGAGTCTGTTAACTGAAATGCATCAATCCACAATATTAGTACCTGCTCTGCAATCCCAGTGGTTAATGATGCATGTAAGTATGATGTTATTGGGTTATGCAGCTCTTTTATGTGGATCATTATTATCAGTATCTCTTCTAGTCATTACATTTAGAAAAGATATCAAAATTTTTGCTAAAAGCCATTTCTTTTTTACTGAGTTATTTGACTTTGGTCAGATCCAATACATGAATAAAAGAAGGAATGTTTTACAAAGCACCTCCTTTGATTCGGCTAAAAATTATTACCGATCACAATTGATTCAACAATTAGATCATTGGAGTTATCGTGTTATTAGTCTAGGGTTTATCTTTTTAACTATAGGGATTCTTTCCGGAGCAGTCTGGGCTAATGAGGCCTGGGGATCATATTGGAATTGGGACCCAAAAGAAACTTGGGCCTTTATTACGTGGACTATATTCGCGATTTATTTACATACTCGAACAAATATAAATATGAAAGTTGCAAATTCTGCAATTGTAGCTTCTATGGGCTTTATTATAATTTGGATATGCTATTTTGGGGTCAATCTCTTAGGAATAGGGCTACATAGTTATGGTTCGTTTCAATTAACATCTACTTGAATAAAAAAAAAAAAAAAAGAATAAAAAAAGGCCTACCGATTAGAGATAGAAAATAGCGTAAATAAAAATCTACGAAATCTTAGTTGAAGTCGTCAAGAGCCGTTTGAATCAATACAATACTTGATTCAAATGGCTCTCACAAAGGCTAAATAGATCTAGTTAAAATTCTTTTTCTATTAATGAGTTAATTAAAGTTAATAAGTCCAAAATTTTTCTTTTTTATTGTATAACGCACAATAAAAAAATAAATGGATTTTTTTATACAAAAATTATCTATAAAAGTATTTACCTAAAATACTTTGAACCTTATCAACTGATAATGAAAACACGAAATCCGGGTAAAGACCAATACCTATTATGGGTAGAACGATGGAGATCGAAACAAATAATTCTCTTGGTCCCGAATCAAAAAAATAGGAATTTGGAACAGTAAATAGCTTGTATCCATAGAACATCTGGCGTGACATAGATAATAAATAAATAGGAGTTACTATCATCCCCATTGCCATTACACAAGTAATTAGTATTTTTGTCATTAAAAGATATTTTTGACTAGTAATTAGTCCAAAAAAGACTATCAATTCCGCAACAAAACCACTCATGCCCGGTAATGCAAGAGAAGCCATCGATAATATACCGAACATGGTGAATATTTTGGGCATTAAGATAGCTATCCCGCCCATTTCATCGAGATAAACAAGACGGATTCGATCATAACCCGTTCCTGCCAAGAAAAAAAGCCCAGCACCAATAAAGCCATGAGAAATTATTTGTAAAAGAGCTCCGTTGAGGCCCGTATCAGTAATAGAGCCAATTCCTATAATTATGAAACCCATATGAGATACAGAAGAATAGGCTATTCGTTTTTTTAAATTACGTTGGCCAAGAGATGTTAAAGCTGCATAGATTATCTGGATCGTACCCACTATTATCAACCATGGAGAAAATATCGAATGAGCGCGGGGTAATAATTCCATATTGATCCGAACCAACCCATATGCTCCCATTTTTAATAAAATTCCAGCTAGAAGCATACAAGTACTGTAATGTGCTTCCCCGTGGGTGTCTGGTAACCAAGTATGTAGGGGTAGAATCGGTAATTTGACAGCAAAAGTAATAAGAAATAAAATATAGAATATTATTTCCAATGCCACAGGATAGGATTGATTAGCTAATATTTCAAAATTTAATGTTGGTTCATTGGAACCATATAAACCGATCCCCAGAACTCCCATTAACAGAAAAATGGAACCTCCTGCAGTGTACAAAATAAACTTGGTAGCTGAGTATAGACGTTTCTTTCCTCCCCACAAGGATACAAGTAAATAAACAGGAATTAATTCTAACTCCCACATGATGAAAAAAAGTAAAAGGTCTCGGGAAGAAAATGATCCTATTTGGCCACTATACATTGCTAACATCAAGAAATGGAAAAATCGTGAATCTCGAGTAACTGGCCAAGCCGCTAAAGTAGCTAAAGTAGTAATAAATCCCGTTAATAAAATGGGTCCTATAGAAAGTCCATCTATTCCTAATCTCCAGTAAAAAGAAAAAAAATGTATCCATTTATACTCCTCTGCCAGTTGTATTAAAGGATCGTCGAATCGGAAATGATAACGGAATGCATAGGTCATTAGAAGGAGTTCTAGGATACATATACATATAGTGTACCACCTTATTATTTTATTTCCTTTCTGAGGGAGAAAGAAAATAAAAGAACCCGCAGATATCGGAAAAGCTACAATTAATGTTAACCAAGGAAAAAAGTTCATGGTAAAGATAAGATACACTTAGACCATAAAAAACCCGTACTAAAAAAAAAGAAATAGAAACTATATATTATTTTGAGCACGGGTTTTTGTCGGTAAAAAATGGATTAGTGCTATTTTTTTTGAACGTATCAATAAGCTAGACCCATGCTACGAGTTGTTTCATGCCATAAATAAACCCGAACACTCAAGAAATCCGTTGGACAAGCGGATTCACATCGTTTACAACCAACACAGTCTTCTGTTCGTGGGGCGGATGCTATTTGTTTAGCTTTACACCCGTCCCACGGTATCATTTCTAATACATCTGTGGGGCAGGCTCGAACACATTGAGTACATCCTATACATGTATCATAAATCTTTACTGAATGTGACATTGAATCTCTAAATTTTTGAATGTCATAAATTTTCAATCTAATAAACTTGTACATGAATCATGTATTTAGATATCAGATGAATCAATGATTTACCAAAATTTTTATACAAAATTAATTTATGGATCAGCTTATACAAAAGAGTAAAGATACTTTTATTGAGTACATCTTCGTAAACAGGAATATGAACCTATATTTAATATCATACATACTAATTGGACTTACTGAATAACAATTTTTTTATTTGCGTTGATAAAGATTCAAATTTTGGAATGCATATTATTTATTCAACAAATTTGATTGATTGGTGCGAGTTGATTTTCTATTACGATAAATTGAGGAAATAATTGCTGGTCCAATAGCTGCTTCAGCGGCTGCAATAGCTATGACAAAAATGGAGAAAATATCTCCTACTAATTGGCGGCTATCAAAAAAATCAGAAAATGTTACGAAGTTTATATTAACTGCATTTAGGATAAGTTCAAGACACATAAGGGCTCTAACCATATTTCGGCTCGTGATCAATCCATAGATACCGATAGAAAATAAATAAGCACTCAAAACAAGTACATATTCGAGCATCATTGACCGACTCCTTATCAATCTTGATTCATTTCAATATGAACAACAACTCAACTTATTCTATTGACTAGAATCTAAAAAGTACGGAACAAGGACAAAGAAATATATTTATAATATTGAGAATAGGTAATAGATTGAATTAAAAGCATTTCTTATCTTATCTATGCTATGAACGTTCGAAAGCTTTATTACTGACGAGCTACCGCAATTGCACCTATCAAAGCAAATAAAAGAATTATTGAGATGAGCTCAAATGGAAGAAAAAAATCTGTTGATAAATGAATCCCAATTTGTTGACTATTACTTATCAAATCCTGTTCTACAATATGGTTTGATCTTGTAGTCCAAATAATCCCGTACCATGAGGTATCTGGAATAGTAGTAATTAGTGAAACAAAAATACTTGTACAAACCACTGAAGTAACTCCATCTCCAATAGTCCACAACTGGAAATCTTTGTAATATTCTGAGCCATTAATAAACATCACAGCAAATATGATTAAAACATTTATAGCTCCCACATAAATAAGAAGTTGGGCAGCAGCTACAAAATGGGAATTCGATGAAATATAGAATAAGGATATACAAACAAGAACTAATCCCAATGAAAAGGCGGAATAAATTGGATTAGTAAATAATACTACTCCTAGACCTCCTAATATAAGACCTGATCCCAGAAAGATTAAAAGAAAATCATGTATTGGTCCCGGTAAATCCATTATATAAAATAAGAAATAAAAAAATCGAAATGTTTCATGAACTTATTGATCGGACCAGGAAAAGTAAAATTATCGGGGATATCTATTTTTTTTTAATTGAAAGAATAAATGTGTATTGATATAGGTTCAAAAATAGGACCAATATCATTCTTTTTTGAGGTTCAATTCGGCAGTTCAAAAAAAAATTCCTTTATTTAGATCAAAAGACGACATTAGTAATTCTAAATTTTTTATAAAAGGGGGTTTTAGCCATTTTTTATTTGAGGCGCATTCCAGATTGTTCGAATTGTGTAATCGTCAATTAATGCCAATGGTAAACGACCCAAAGCAATTTGATTATAATTCAATTCGTGACGATCATACGTAGAAAGCTCATATTCTTCAGTCATTGATAAACAATTTGTGGGGCAATACTCAATGCAATTACCACAAAATATACAGATTCCAAAATCAATACTGTAATTAAACAATTGTTTCTTTCGGATCCTAGTTTGTAGTTTCCAATCAACAACAGGTAAATTTATAGGGCATACACGAACACATACTTCACAAGCAATGCATTTATCAAATTCAAAGTGAATTCGACCACGGAAACGTTCTGATGGAATTAATTTCTCATAAGGATATTGAATCGTTACAGGTAAACGATTTGCGTGGGATAAAGTAATCATAAAACCTTGACCGATATACCTTGCAGCTCGTACTGTTTGTTGACCATAATTGATGAAACCAGTTACCATAGGGAACATATCGTGAATAGGTATGAATAATTTGATGATTGTTTCCTTCTCTTGTTTGAGATAAGTCTACGTATAGACTCGCATGGTTAGAGTGAAAGGAGTTGGGAAGAAGTTGTTAATAATAAATTACCGAGAGAAATAGGTAAAAGAAATTTCCATCCAAGATTTAATAATTGATCCATTCTCAGCCTAGGTAACGTCCATCTTGTTGTAATAGGAATGAACAAAAACAAATAAGTTTTAACTAATGTAATCAAAATACTAATGATTGTTCCAAAGACTCCGCCTGCTTTTTCAAAAAGTTCAGGAACGAATATATATGGAATAGAGAGATTCCAACCGCCCAAGTAAAGAACTATTACAAAAAATGAAGAAACTAATAGATTTAGATAGGACGCAACAAAAAATAAACCAAATTTGATACCTGAATATTCGGTTTGATAACCTGCTACTAATTCTTCTTCTGCTTCTGGTAAATCGAAGGGTAACCTCTCACATTCTGCTAGGGAAGCAATTAGAAAAACGATAAACCCTATCGGTTGACGCCACAAATTCCACCCCCACAAACCATATTTTGACTGTGCTTCAACTATATCAACTGTACTTGAACTATTAGATAATCATAGTCGATGATAACATTACTGTTACTATCGCTATTACAGAACCGTACATGAGATTTTCACCTCATACGGCTCCTCTAGGAGCCTAAATAAATTTAAGGACCGGGTTAGCATTTTTTAACGCCATATACTTGTATGTTAGATAGAGTCAAAATATATGGAAAAGCCCCGAATTAGCCCAATGTAATTCCGTCTGCTATAAAAAAAGTATTTCTGAATTAATCTCATCCTTTACTTTTACTTTAATTGTAAAAATTTCAATATTTTTTGAGTAATAACTTACTCCGTCAATAAAATACTCCTTTTAGTAATATATATATAAATATTTCAACCCAGGATTTTCGATTACGAAAAAAAGCATTACATACATATTCCATTACTTCATCACTCATTACAGGACTTTTATCCCTCTGAATCTAACTATATTAAAGAAAGAGTCGCTCTTTTTTATTGGAATTGCATTCTTTCTAGTTTGTTCGTTCCTGTTCTTCTTTTTCTTCTTTCTCAAAAACGGAAAAAAGGGGGTCTTTTCAAAAAGGATTCTTTCGTTCCTGATAGTTTTTTTTTCAGTGGATAGGGGCATACTCTGGATCGGAATCGTGGGAAGTACTACCGGATTATTTCTACCAACTTAAAGCCCCAATGAGTGTTCCTTTTATGCGGAAATGCTTTTTTGTATAATTTGCATAATCTCTATTACTAATCCTTTGTGTACCTTGGTATTTCTAACCACCCACTCATTTTTTATCAACTCACTATTATGGTAATACATACAAACGATAGTGAAAAACCCATAAAGTTGGTTGTTATTTTAAACCCGCTTCAAGTCAGGATGGTCAATCAACCAATCTTGGGATAAACAGTGTGAATTACTTATGTTTACTTATGTTTAATCCTTATACATAGGAAATGAGACTTACTATTTTTACTGCAAATTTCGAAGCTGTTTTCTTTCACTCATAGAACTATCTGATTGTGTTCATCAGTCGGGTTAATGAACAAAAAAAGAAAGCGATTTCTTTAATAACGAAAAGAAAAGGACAATAGGGAAAATGTTTCAACGAATCGCACGTAGAGATATTGATAACACGCATAGAGTTAATGGTATTTCATAACTAATCGATTGAGCAGCAGCCCGTAAACCACCTAAAAAAGAATATTTATTATTTGATCCATATCCTGACATAAGAAGTCCAATTGGAGAAATACTTGAAATGGCAATCCATAAAAAAACACCAATATTGAGATCGGCTAGAACAAGATGATAGCCAAAAGGGATTACTGAATAACTTAATAGAATTGATATGACTGCTATGGATGGTCCGATATTGAATAAATAAGTATCGCCTCTAGATGGAAGAAGATTTTCTTTGAAAAGTAGTTTTGTACCATCTGCTAAAGCTTGGAGAATTCCAAAAGGTCCAGCATATTCAGGTCCAATACGTTGTTGTAGCCCCGCAGCTATTTCTCTTTCTAACCACACAATTACTAGTACACCTATTGTGATTCCTACTATAACAGTCAAAATCGGAATAAGCATCAATATGATTTCATACACATCTTTTAAGGATTCCCATTTTGAAAAAGCATTGATATCTTGTACTTCTGTTCTATCAATTATCATTTCAACGATCAACTTCTCCCATAATGATATCTATACTACCTAGTATCGTCATAATATCAGCCAATTTCATTCTTTTAACTAACTGAGGAAGAATTTGCAAATTGATAAAACCCGGTGGTCGAATTTTCCATCTCCAAGGAAAAATTCGACCATCTCCTAGCAGAAAAATACCCAATTCGCCCTTTGGGGCTTCGACTCTCGCATAAAGTTCTTGTTTCGACAATTCAAAAGTAGGAGAGGTTTTTTTACTAATGAAGCGATATTCAAAATCATTCCATTGGGAATCCCTTACTTTCTCAAAACATCGTATTTCTAAATTCTCATAAGGTCCTCCCGGAATTCCTTCCAAAGCTTGCTGAATAATTTTGATAGATTCCTCAATTTCACTGATCCTTACTAAATAACGAGCTAACGAATCTCCTTCTTTTTGCCATTGGACTTCCCAATCAAATTCGTCATAACACTCATAATGATCAACTTTACGAAGATCCCATTCTATTCCGGACGCTCGTAGCATTGGGCCCGATAAACCCCAATTTAGTGCTTCTTCTCCACTCAAAATTCCTACTCCCTCAACACGTTCTAAAAAAATAGGATTCCGTGTAATAAGTTTTTGATATTCCGAAATTCTGGTTAAAAAATAGTCGCAGAAATCAATGCATTTATCTATCCAACCATGCGGTAAATCAGCGGCAACTCCTCCGATACGAAAAAAATTATGCATCAATCTCATACCAGTAGCAGCTTCGAAGAGATCATATACTAATTCTCGTTCTCGGAAAATGTAGAAGAAGGGAGTTTGTGCACCAATATCTGCCATAAAAGGGCCAAGCCATAATAAATGAGAAGCTATACGACTTAATTCTAACATAATTACTCTAATATAACTGGCTCGTTTAGGTACTTGAATATTCCCTAACTGTTCCGGTGCATTTACGGTTATGGCCTCGGTGAACATAGTAGCCAAATAATCCCAACGAGTTACATAAGGTAAATATTGTATAATTGTTCTATTTTCTGCAATTTTTTCCATTCCTCTGTGTAAATACCCCAATATTGGTTCACAGTCAACAACATCTTCACCATCTAGAGTAATGATGAGTCGAAGAACGCCGTGCATTGATGGGTGTTGAGGTCCCATATTTACTATCATAAGTTCATTTCTTATAATTGGTACATTCATAGGTTGTTCCTTGATTCATTTTTCTAGGAATTGCAGAAAACAAAAAGAAATTCAGCAAAAGTCATGATCCAATAACCAATAAATTGAATTTTAGTTCTTGAAATTAACGAATTTTTGGTTCCCGAATATCCAGTCGATCAATTAATTCTTTATAACGTATTCCATTTTTTTTTGACAAATAAGCCAGCAGTCGTTGACGTTTTCCCAGAATTTTTTTTAGACCTCTCTGAGATAAATAATCTTTTCTGTGCAATTCCAAATGTGAAGTAAGTCTTCGGATTTGCTGCGTGAAATTTACTACTTGAAATTCAACGGCTCCTTTGGTTTCTTCTTTTTTTTCTTGTTTTTGGGAAATAACTGAGAAAACGGAATTCTTTAGCATAAAAGTAAATCCTCTCCAACTTTTTTGAAATATGAATTTTATGGATCAGTAATAATAATGTTGGACATTTTAATTTGGTAGATTTTTTTTCGTTCTGGGCTTTTTAATTTGATCAAGATTTTGAAAATAAAATAACCATTAATAATCCAACTCCGTTTTTTATTTGATTCATTCTTTAGATAGAAAAAGGGTGGAACTCAGAACATAAAAGAGAGAAAAAATTTAACTTTAAATAATCCAAAAATTTTGATGAATTATGGATCGAATTGATATATTATTGAATTAGTATTCATGTATTAGAATAGAATATAAGACAATACGTGTCTACGTCTGTTTAGTTTTTTCTGGGCGATATGTTACAGAATAGAAATCAAAATATCCTATCATGCATTTCATACATTTAGAATTGTGAATACATAGGTATTCTTAACATACTGAAAGAACTCCCAGTATTAGTATTAAACCAATAACGATTCATAGAAACTAAATCTTCTAATTGACAAGTCGGCCAAAGAAAAAACTTTAATCTATTAAGACGGTTGCTTTCAACCAAAAATGGACCATAAATTTTTACATTGTTTCCGTTGCCAAATACCATATTTAGATCTATACCTTTGGTTTTTTTTGAATTAAAAGAAATTAAAATTCTTAACTCTTTGCGACGGCTTGGCGATAAAATAGTTTCAAGAACAAGTAAACTGGAATTTTTTATGTCTCTATTTCCAAGAATTGTTTGCTCTTTTGCAATGGATTTTGAAAAATCCTTTTTTTCTCGATACCTTAGATTAGGTTGATAATTAGTCTTCTGAAATAATGAAATCCGTATGGTTTGATACATAAGAAATTGTCCAGGATTATTTATAGACATACGAACTGGTTCAATAAAAAATATCCCCCTTTGCATCCATTCTGTAACATACTTATGACTCGGCATTATATCTAGATTTATTGTTCCTCTTTGAATAGCGGATAGAGCGCTTTCTCGTGGATTTCGCAAGCTAAGCAGGAGACAATATACTTTGATATTTTTCATTATTGTTATATTGAAAAAAAAAGACCATCTCAATTGAACAAGCAAATGACTTGTTAGTACAAAATCGAGGTCTTCCTCTGTATTGCTTTCGTTTATACGTTTTTTTATGTCTGATTCCACACTATAGTCTAAAAAATCACCATAGTCTGAAACATCTTTTTCTTGGTTTAAGAGAACAGATCCAAGATTCCATTTTTGCTTTAGAGTGATATTCTTTTTTTCACTCAAACTTTTCTTTTCATTAAAATTTAAAAGAAGTGATTGGATTGGTATGCTCCACAGTTTTAATTTATATACATTATAAAGCAGTATCAATTCTGGTAAGAACCAAAGTTCTTTATTCAAAATAGGAAATTCTTCGTTCATTCCCAGCCAATCGAAAAAGCTTTGAATCCTTGGGTGGGTTTGCTCAGTTTGGCGAGTCGTCAAATCAAAAAGACCCCTCTTATCGATTTGTTCAATTAGTTGATAATTACTTATCTTAGTATTCTTGGTATTAGTCTGGATCCAGGCTTCAATATTGACCCTTTTTCTAAGACACAACTGGATAATTCTGTAATAAAAAACGGATTTATCCATATCTGTAATAGCTTTTTCGCCTAAAGAAGTGTTATCTCCTAGCGTAAAAAGTTTTCTTTTATTTGTGTTGTAATTATAGGATATTTTTTGGTTATTGTTTACCTGTGATGGTAAAAAAAAAATAGATGAGTTCTTCTTATTTTCAGAATTAATAGATTTATATGATAAGAGATCATATCGAGAATTTTTTTTTAAATTCCCTTTGTGATTTGATAATGAGTTTAATCCATAATCATGAATTTCCTTTTCGTAACGAATTAACCCATCGTTTTCATATAAATCCCCTTTTGATAAATCCTTATTTTCATTTTGGTTTATAGAGGGGCTATTTTTGTTCTTTTTCCATTTTTTTGGTACCAATCCAGACCATCTAATATGAGATATATTATATTGATAATGATTCTGTAACCAGCTTTTCCATTCATTTATTCCATAAGTAAGAAGTTTCTTATCTGTTAATTCCGAATCAAATATTCCTTGTACTCCAAAATCATCCGTTATTTTATCTTTAAGAAAAAGAGCTGTTTCATGATATTGACGTGCAGATCTTAATCTTAAGTTGTATAAGTTAAAAATGTGGCTTTGTGATAATTTATACCCTACAAAGGCTTGTGATAAAGAGGATAAGTCAAAAAACAATTTTGAATTTTTATTACTAATATAAAAAGAGGACTGTCTAAAGTTTCTAAAGTCAAATTTTGTTTCTTTTTTATTTACTTCATTATTGCACGTGTACTTATCCATTTTTTTTTTTTTTGATTCAAAATCAAAAAAAAGTTGTCCCTTGATCCTTATTATATTAATAACTAGGACGATAGCAATGTATATTCTTTCAAAAAAAAAAATTATAAAATACTGCGAGTTAAAGATTAATCGAGTCAGTCGGTTTTTTACTATTTGACAAATAATTTGTATTTTTTTTAATTCTAATCTTTTTATGCCATGCCGCTTTTTGTTAAACCTGTTATTTATCTCAGGAGTTCTAAATTTTTTTTTCTTGTCTTTTATTATTTTTTCTAGTTGATTTCTGATTGTACTTGTTCTAATAGTCATATCTTGCATTTTTTTTTCTGTTAGCAAATGTTTTGTCCAATTTTTCGATCGAGTTGGAATGGGCGATTCGTGAATTATTTGATTATTTTTTATCAAATCTTTGTCATTTTTAGTTTCACCCCCTTCATCTAGCTCGCTCAACCCAAATAAAAAAATTCTGCTTTTTTTTGAGGGGTTTTTTATTAGTCTGTTTAGAACTAGACCACTTTTGTTAATCCAGTTTTTTAGTTCTTTTAACATTTTAAAAATAAAAAAAAAAATTGTTTTTAATTTTCTCATTTTTTTTATGAGTTCTTTTAAAATGGGTACAAAAAAGGAAGGCTCTTTTTGGGGTGAACCAAAAGGCTGTTTGGTTGTCCTCCCCCACACAGTTAAAAAACAAATTTTTTTTTTATTTTTCAATCGACCCATTTGAGGGAATTCAGGTTTCGATCTATGCCAAGGTTTCAGATAGAAAGGAAATAGGATCTTTATCTGAATACCTTCACTTAACCAGTTTTTCGGCAAGTCTTTTTCGGATAGTTCAACACCACTATAAGTGCATTTAACATGCGTTTCCTTATTCCAATTTTCGAAATCCTCGGACCATTCGGGAAATTGAAATAATAAGATACGGCCAATATTTTTAGCTATTATCAATGAGGGTAATATAATATATTTCCTAAGAATTGATTTTATTATTAATATACAACTCCTTGTTACTTGAGGAGTTAGAATACCATCTGGAGGTTCCTCCGCTATTTCAATCCCTATTGTTGCTTCTCTTTTATACTTCTCATTTTTTTCTTTTTTTTCTGAAAGTTCAAATTCTTTAGTTTTTTTCATCCAATTTCGGAAACTGAGTTTAATCAGGCCAGAGATATCAAAATAAGAAAAGATTGATTTCTCGAGTCTGTACAAAAAAAGTGGGGAATGTACATTTGCTTGAGACAGTTTTAAAATCGGTATTTTACGCCTTTGAGCTCGTATAGAGCCCATGATTATATTTCGACGAAAATCCGATTCTTCTGCATACTGCATCAAATAAAATTCCTCTGGTTCTGCTTCGTAATTAGTATAAGTAGGCTCATTTATAGTAAAAACCACGGAAAATCTTGCTTTTCTTGACCGCATTCCAGGGTCCTCTAATACGGCTGCTTCGTATTCTCCTTCTTGCCGTTCAAACTCGTCAATTAATTTGTATGACCGTCGAGGTATTTTTTTATTAATTCCCTTTATTCCCACTGATAATGTTTTTAGTTTTTTATCATACATATTCATTATTTTTTCAAATTCTATAAAATTATTAGAAAGAATAAGACCGTGTATTTTATTTATTAAAGGAGTCTCTGGCCTTTTTTTTATGGAACTTTCACTAAAGAGTGGCGGTGACAATATGCTTTTTGTTGGTCCGCGGTAGGGACCATTTAAGACGGGATCCTTTTTTTTTAGCAAATATTCTTTTTTTGTTTCATGAATACGAAATCTAGTTAATAAATCTAGACAAAGATATCTTTTTTGTAGAGCCTCTAGTCTACTTAGAAATTCATTTCTTAGTTTCGTTTTGTTTTGCTCAGTTTTATAAACCCATGTATTTTCTAGTTCATCAGAGATTGAATCTATCGATTCTACCGATCT